AAGAAATTAGAAAAACTAGAAATCCTATAGGTTGACGCCACAAATTCCATCCCCAAAAACCATATTTTGACTGCGCTTCAACTATATCAACGGTACTTGAACTGTTAGATAATCATAGTGGATGATAACATCACTGTTCCCACCCCTATTGCAGAACCGTACATGAGATTTTCACCTCATACGGCTCCTCAAAGGTCACAAATAAATCTAAGGACCCGTCCTTTATTATTTTTATTGATATGTTTGTAGGAGCGATAAAATGAAATCTATTGTAAGGTCCCCATTAGACACTGGAATTCTGTCTGCTATATTTATTTATTTATTATTTTTATTACTATAATATAATTATTATTTTGATTACTTTACTATAATATAATATAATAAAATAAAGTGCTTCTGAATTCATCTTATCTTTTAATAATTTAAATTCTTCTTTGTTGAGTAATAACTTAATCCTTGAATAAAATCTTTCTTGTAACAATATCTATAGATATTTCAACCTAACGTTTTCAATTACGAAAGACAATTAGACCTTGCATTAGTTCATGAAGCATGACAAGAATTCTATCTCTATATAGAGAAAGAATAAATGATATTTTTTTTTTCTAGCGCATTAAGTCTTTCTATTTTTTTCGTTCCTATTCTCCTTTCTCAAAAAAAGGGGACCTTAAACAAAGTTAAAGGATTACTTCGTTCTTGATAGTTATTTACTTAATCGGTGAATAGAAGTATACTCTGGATCGGAATCGTGGGAAGTACTCCTTGATCATTTCTACCAATTTAAAGTCCCAATTATAATTCTTTTTATACACAGAAAAATACACTTACATAATCTCTATTACGAATCCTTTGTGTACCTTAGTGTTCCTAGCTATCCACTTATTTTTATCAATCTACTTTTGGGTAATACATATGCTAATAGATAGTAAAAACCTCATAAAGCAGATCTTTTGAACCCGCTTCAAGTCATCATGATTAATCAATCAATCTTGGGGTAAACAGTCTCTAATACTTAATGTTTACTTTTATTAACTCTTGTACATAGGAAATGAGATTCAATCTTTTACTGCAAATTTCTAAGCCGTTTCTTTCACTCATATAACTATCTGGTTTCCTTCATCAACCCCCGAATAATGAATAAAAAACGCAAATATATATTCAACTCATTACATTTCCTTCCTAGAAAGAAAAAGTGGGTTGAAATTTATGTCTTAACGAATCACACGTAGAGATATTGATAACACACATAGAGTTAATGGTATTTCATAACTAATTGATTGAGCAGCAGCTCGTAGACCACCTAAAAAAGAATATTTATTATTGGAGCCATATCCTGACATAAGAAGGCCGACAGGAGCTATACTTGAAATAGCAATCCATAAAAAAACACCGATACTTAGATCGGCTAAAACAAGATGATCCCCAAAAGGAATTACTAAATAACTTAATAAAACGGATATTACTGCTATAGATGGTCCAATACTGAATAAACGAGTATCTCCTCTAGATGGAAGAAGATTCTCTTTGAAAAGTAATTTGGTACCATCTGCTAGAGCTTGAAGAATTCCCAAAGGTCCTGCGTATTCAGGACCAATACGTTGTTGTATACCTGCAGATATTTCTCTTTCTAACCAAACAATTACTAGTACACCTATTGTGATTCCTAATACAGGAGTAAAAATAGGGATAAGCATCCATATGATCCCATAGACCTCTTTTAAGGATTCCAATCTAGAAAAAGAATTGATAGCTTGTACTTCTGTTGTATCCATTATCATTTTAACGATCAACTTCTCCCATAATGATATCTATACTACCTAGTATCGTCATAATATCAGCCAATTTCATCCTTTTAACTAACTGAGGAAGAATTTGCAAATTAATAAATCCTGGCGGTCTAATTTTATATCGCCAAGGAAAAACACCCTTATCTCCTATCAGAAAAATTCCCAATTCTCCCTTTGGTGCTTCAACTCTCACATAAAGTTCTTGCTTCGACAATTCAAAAGTCGGAGAAGGTTTTTTACTAATGAATCGATAATCAAACTCATTCCATACAGTATCTTTTGCTCTATCAAAGCGGCGTATTTCTAAATTTTCATAGGGCCCTCCCGGAATTCCTTCTAGCGCCTGTTGAATAATTTTTATGGATTCCGTCATTTCACTGATTCGTACTAAATAACGAGCTAATGAATCCCCCTCTTTTTGCCATTGGACTTCCCAATCAAATTCGTCGTAACACTCATAATGATCAACTTTACGAAGATCCCATTGTATTCCGGAAGCTCGTAGCATAGGTCCCGACAAACCCCAATTTATTGCTTCCTCTCCACCAATAATACCTACTCCTTCAACTCGTTCTAAAAAAATGGGATTTCGTGTAATAAGCTTTTGATATTCGGCAATTCCTGTTAAAAAATAATCGCAAAAATCCAAACATTTATCTATCCAGCCATGAGGTAAATCAGCAGCGACTCCTCCAATACGAAAAAAATTGTGC